GGGGATCAAATGGCTGTTCATGTACCTTTATCTTTGGAAGCTCAAGCGGAGGCTCGTTTACTTATGTTTTCTCATATGAATCTCTTGTCTCCAGCTATCGGGGATCCTATTTCTGTACCAACTCAAGACATGCTTATTGGACTCTATTTATTAACAATCGGAAATCGTCGAGGTATTTGTGCAAATAGGTATAATCCATATAATAGTGGAAACTACCAAAAAAAAATAGTTGATAATCATAATAATAACTATAGGTATACGAGGGAAAAAGAACCCCATTTTTCTAGTTCCTATGATGCACTTGGAGCTTATCGACAGAAAAGAATCAGTTTAGATAGTCCTTTGTGGCTCCGATGGAGACGAGATCAACGTGTCATTGGTTCAAAAGAAGTTCCCATCGAAGTTCAATATGAATCTTTAGGTACTTATCATGAGATTTATGGGCACTATCTAATAGTAGGAAGTATAACAAAAGAAATTCGTTCTATATACATTCGAACTACTCTTGGTCATATTTCTTTTTATAGAGAATTAGAAGAAGCCATACAGGGTTTTTGTCGAGCCTACTCATACGCTATCTAATCTAATTTCTTAGATTAGGCGATGTTTGTGCCTAGTGCCTAGGGTAATTCAGGTCTCCCAAATTTCACTGGTATTCTAATTTCTGAATTTCTGTGTGAATAAAGATTGAGGAAAGGAAGTTTTCGAATCATTGACTTGGGTCCATTGTCGAATCCTACTTAGCAGAAGAAATATAAGAGAAGAGGTACTTATGGCAGAACGGGCTGATCTGGTCTTTCACAATAAAGTGATAAATGGAACTGCTATGAAACGACTTATTAGCAGGTTAATCGATCATTTCGGAATGGCATATACATCACATATCCTGGATCAAGTAAAAACTTTGGGTTTCCAGCAAGCCACTGCTACATCTATTTCATTAGGAATTGATGATCTTTTAACAATCCCTTCGAAGGGATGGTTAGTTCAAGACGCCGAACAACAAAGTTTTATTTTAGAGAAACACCATCATTATGGGAATGTACACGCGGTAGAAAAATTACGTCAATCCATTGAGATATGGTATGCTACAAGTGAATATTTGAGACAAGAAATGAATCCTAATTTTCGTATGACTGATCCTTCTAATTCAGTACATCTAATGTCCTTTTCGGGAGCTAGAGGAAATGCATCTCAGATACATCAATTAGTGGGTATGAGAGGATTAATGTCGGATCCCCAAGGACAAATGATTGATTTACCCATTCAAAGCAATTTACGTGAAGGGCTTTCTTTGACGGAATATATAATTTCCTGCTATGGAGCTCGCAAAGGAGTTGTAGATACTGCTGTACGAACATCAGATGCTGGATACCTCACACGTAGACTTGTTGAAGTAGTTCAACACATTATTATACGTAGAACAGATTGTGGTACTATCCGAGGTATTTCCGTGAGCCCTCAAAATGGTATGACAGAAAAAATTTTTGTCCAAACACTAATTGGTCGTGTATTAGCAGACGATATATATATTGGTTTGCGATGTCTTGCCACTCGAAATCAAGATATTGGGATTGGACTTATAAATCGATTCATAACCTTTCGAGCACAACCAATATATATTAGAACCCCCTTTACTTGCAGGAGTACATCTTGGATCTGCCAATTATGTTATGGTCGGAGTCCTACTCATGGTGACCTGGTCGAATTGGGAGAAGCTGTAGGTATTATTGCAGGTCAATCAATTGGGGAACCAGGGACTCAACTAACATTAAGAACTTTTCATACCGGTGGAGTATTCACAGGTGGTACTGCCGAGTATGTACGAGCTCCTTCTAATGGAAAAATAAAATTGAATGAGAATTTGGTTCATCCCACACGTACCCGTCATGGGCATCCCGCTTTTCTATGTTCTATGGACTTGTATGTAACTATTGAGAGTCGGGATATTCTACATAATGTAAATATTCCACTAAAGAGTTTGATTTTAGTTCAAAATAATCAATATGTAGAATCAGAACAAGTAATTGCTGAAATTCGTGCTGGAACGTCCACTTTTTATTTTAAAGAGAAGGTACGAAAACATATTTATTCTGAATCAGAGGGAGAAATGCACTGGAGTACTGATGTACACCATGCACCTGAATATACATATGGTAATGTTCATCTATTATTAAAAACAAGTCATTTATGGATATTAGCAGGAGGTTCGTGCAGATCTAGTATAGTGTCTTTTTCGCTCCACAAGGATCAAGATCAAATGAATCCTCATGCTTTTTCTGTCGAAGAAAGATATATCTCTGATCTATCAATGACTAACGGTCGAGTAAGATATAAATTGTTAGATACTTCTGATAAAAAAGATAAGAAAATTCTTGACTATTCAACAAGACCTGATCAAACCATATATAATGGTCGTTGGGATATTATATATCCTTCTATTATCCAAGGGAATTCTTATTTCTTGGCGAAAAAGCGAAGAAATAGATTCATCATCCCATTACAATATGATCAAAAACGAGAGAATGAACTAATACCCTGTTTTGGTATTTCAATCGAAATACCAAAACAGGGTATTTTACGTAGAAATAGTATTCTTGCTTTTTTTGATGATCCACAATACAGAAGAAATAATTCGGGAATTACTAAATATGGGACCGTAGAGGTCAATTCAATTATAAAAAAAGAGGATTTGATTGAGTATAGAAGATCAAAAGAATTTATTCCGAAATACCAAATGAAAGTAGATCGTTTTTTTTTTATTCTCGAGGAAGTGCATATTTTACCCGGATCTTCATTGATAATGGTCCAGAACAATAGTATCATTGGAGTAGATACACAACTCGCTTTAAATACAAGAAGTCGAGTAGGCGGATTAGTCCGCCTGGAGAGAAAAAAAAAAAATATTGAACTAAAAATATTTTCCGGAGATATTTATTTTCCTGGAGAGGCAGATAAGATATCTAGGCACAGTGGCATTTTTATACCACCGAAAACAAAAAAAAAAAATTCTAAGGAATCAAAAAAATGGAAAAATTGGATCTATGTCCAACGGATCACACCCACGAAGAAAAAGTATTTTGTTTCGGTTCGACCCGTAGTCACATATGAAATAACTGATGGCATAAATTTAGCAACACTTTTTCCTCAAGATCTCTTGCGGGAAAAGGATAATGTCCAACTTAGAGTTGTCAATTATATCCTTTATGGAAATGGCAAGTCAATTCGAGGAATTTTTCACACAAGTATTCAATTAGTTCGCACTTGTTTAATATTGAATTGGGATCCAGAACAAAATGGTTCTCCGAAAGAGATTCGTGCTTCCTTTATCGAGGTAAAGGGAAATGATCTGATTCGAAATTTCATGAGAATTGAGTTAGTAAAGTCGAGCATTTCGTATATCGGAAAAAGATATGATAGGGCAAGTTCAGGATTGATTTCTGATAATGGATTAGATCGTACAAATATAAATCCTTTTTACTGCAAGGTTAGTATTCAATTACTTACACAACATCAAGGTACTATTGGTACATTGTTGAATCGAAATAAGGAATGCCAATCTTTGATAATTTTGTCATCATCCAATTGTTCTCGGATTGGTCCATTCAATGGTTCGAAATATAACATGATAAAAGAATCGGATCCCATAATCCCAATTAAGGATTTGTTGTGTCCTTTGGGGACTATTGTCCCTAAAATGGTAAATTTATATTCATTTTACCATTTAATAACTTATAATCAGATTTTGTTAAAGAAATATTTGCTACTTGGTAATTTTCAACAGACTTTCCAAGTACTTCAAGTACTTAAATACTGTTTAATAGATGAAAATAGGAGGATTTATAATCCCGATCCATGCAGTAACATAATTTTGAATCCATTCCATTTGAATTGGCATTTTCTCCATCACGATTGTTGGGAAGAGACATCTACAATAATTAGCCTTGGACAATTTTTTTGTGAAAATATATGTCTATTCAAATACAAACCGCACATAAAAAAATCTGGGCAAATTATAATTGTTGATGTTGACGCTTTAATTATAAGATCTGCTAAGCCCTATTTAGCCACTCCAGGAGCAACTATTCATGGCCATTATGGTAAAATATTTTACGAAGGAGATACATTAGTTACATTTATATATGAAAAATCAAGATCTGGTGACATAACACAAGGTCTTCCAAAAGTGGAACAAATCTTAGAAGTACGTTCGATTGATTCAATATCAATGAACCTTGAAAGGAGAGTTGAAGGTTGGAACAAAGGTATACCAAAAATTTTTGGAATCCCCTGGGGATTCTTGATTCAAGCCGAGCTAACCATAGCTCAAAGTCGTATCTCTTTGGTTAATAAAATCCAAAGGGTTTATCGATCTCAGGGGGTACAGATCCATAATAGACATATAGAGATTATTGTACGTCAAGTAACATCAAAAGTGTTGGTTTCAGAAGATGGAATGTCTAATGTTTTTTCACCTGGGGAATTAATTGGATTGTTGCGAGCGGAACGAGTGGGGCGCGCTTTGGACGAAGCGATCTCTTATCGCGCAATCCTATTGGGAATAACAAGGACATCTTTGAATACTCAAAGTTTCATATCCGAAGCAAGTTTTCAAGAAACCGCTCGAGTTTTAGCAAAAGCTGCTCTACGAGGTCGTATTGATTGGTTGAAAGGCCTGAAAGAGAATGTTGTTCTAGGTGGAATTATACCTGTTGGTACAGGATTCCAAAAATTAGTGCACCATTCAAGTAAGGACAAAAACTTTTATTTGGAAATCAAAAGAAAGAATCTATTTGACTTGGAAATAAAAGATCTTTTGTTACACCATAGAGAATTATTTTGTTCTTATGTACCAAACAATTTCCATGAGACATTAGAACAATCATTTACGCGATTTCATGATTCCTAAGAGCGGATTCTTTTACTTTAACTATCTTTTAATTATCTGTTTTTAATTATCTGGTCTGGCTTTTCTTTTAACTTAACTATCTTGTTCTTGTTCGAATATTGATAAAAAAATAAGTAATTAAAAGACATTAATGGTTTGTACTGTGTATTAAAGGTCAATTCCCGGCAGAAGGTTCCATCGGAACAATTACTTATTTCAAAGTACCTCGTCTCTTTGTTAAAGTTAAAAAAAAAACAAAAAGGAAGTGTGGGAAAAATGACAAGAAGATATTGGAACATTAATTTAGAAGAGATGATGGAGGCCGGAGTTCATTTTGGTCATGGTACTAAGAAATGGAATCCTAGAATGGCCCCTTACATCTCTGCAAAGCGTAAAGGTATTCATATTACAAATCTCACTGGAACTGCTCGTTTTTTATCAGAAGCCTCTGATTTAGTTTTTGATGCGGCAAGTAGGGGAAGAACCTTCTTAATTGTTGGTACCAAAAATAAAGCAGCAGATTCAGTAGCATCGGCTGCAATAAGAGCCCGGTGTCATTATGTTAATAAAAAATGGCTTGGTGGTATGTTAACGAATTGGTCTACTACGGAAACGAGACTTCAAAAGATCAGGGATTTAAGAGCAGAACAAAAGATGGGTAAACTCAACCGTCTTCCCAAAAGAGATGCGGCAATATTGAAGAGAAAATTATTTACCTTGCAAACATATCTCGGCGGTATCAAATATATGACGAGGTTGCCTGATATTGTGATCATCGTTGATCAGCAAGAAGAATATACGGCTCTTCGAGAGTGTGTAATTTTGGGTATTCCGACGATTTGTTTAATCGATACAAATTGTAACCCGGATCTCGCAGATATTTCGATTCCATCCAACGATGATGCTATAGCTTCAATCCGATTGGTTCTTAACAAATTAGTATCCGCAATTTGTGAGGGCCGCTCTAGCTATATAAGAAATCCTTGATTATGATTAAGGGGGGATTTTTTGGATTCGGTTACTATTCTTGAATTAAATAAATAAAAAAAAAGCAAAAAGGTAAGTGCGGGCATATTGATAATATGTTATTATATTACGTGATTTCTTGGTATCCTATGTAAATTCTTGATATCTTAAATATACAATTAATGAATACGATTTTTGATTCATATTGGTGAGTTGAAAAAGAGATAGAGATGGTTGAATCAAAATAATTTATTTTTTTAAGTTCAATTTCTGCTAGAGGACAATATGAATGTTATACCATGTTCCATTAAAACACTCAAAGGGTTATACGATATATCGGGTGTAGAGGTAGGCCAACATTTATATTGGCAAATAGGAGGTTTACAAATCCATGCCCAAGTACTTATCACTTCTTGGGTAGTAATTGCTATCTTATTAGGTTCAGTCATTATAGCTGTTCGGAATCCACAAACCATTCCGACCAACGGTCAGAATTTCTTTGAATATATCCTTGAATTTATTCGAGACTTAAGCAAAACCCAGATTGGAGAAGAATATGGCCCCTGGGTTCCCTTTATTGGAACTATGTTCCTCTTTATTTTTGTTTCTAACTGGTCAGGTGCTCTTTTACCTTGGAAAATTATACAGTTACCTCATGGAGAATTAGCTGCACCCACGAATGATATAAATACTACTGTTGCTTTAGCTTTACTCACGTCCGTCGCATATTTTTATGCGGGTCTTAGCAAAAAAGGATTGGGTTATTTTGGGAAATACATTCAACCAACCCCCATCCTTTTACCAATTAACATCCTAGAAGATTTCACAAAACCTTTATCTCTTAGTTTTCGACTTTTCGGAAATATATTAGCTGATGAATTAGTAGTTGTTGTTCTTGTTTCTTTAGTCCCTTCAGTAGTTCCTATACCTGTCATGTTTCTTGGATTATTTACAAGTGGTATTCAAGCTCTTATTTTTGCAACCTTAGCCGCGGCTTATATAGGTGAATCTATGGAAGGTCATCATTAACTAGCTTTTCAAATAGTCTTTTTTTTTTTTATTCTATTATTAAGCAAGCTTATCCCACATGATTCATGATAATCCAATTGGATGGGTAAGATAATAGTGTATGATTCCATCATCTAGAATTGTAGGAGAAAAGATAGACAATATTCCAACAGAATTCTAAAAAAAAGAAGGGCTGGGGAGGTTATAGTTAGAGTATAATATATGTAATAATGTCTATAGGCTCTAAACCCCCGTCTATTTTTATAGGAATTATTCTATTCCAGAATCAATAAAAAAAAATTAGGATGGTTTACATTATGGAAGAAAAGAATGGATATGTGATATTAGAATCACATTAAATATTTTTTAGTTATATGAGATAAGTCTATTCATAATATCGCTATATTACATAACTATATAATATTTATTTTTTTTTAGTATTGTTTATTTTATTTATTTATTATAGTATTGTAAGGCTAGAATTTCTATTTTTCCTAATTACAACCAATCCTATAATCATAATCTGGATCCTCATTATTCATATTTGTTATGTTATATATGAACAATATACAACATAAAATAAATATATATATATTTATTATTATTATCCGGTTTAATTCAAATTGAAATTAGATTCAATTCATTATATATTTCTTATTTATATATATATTATTTATTATTCTTAAATTTCTTAATTCTTATATTTTTATATTAAAAATTTTTGTTATTATTTTATTTTAATAGTTAGTAACTAATTGGTAGTTAATTACTTTATTAATATAACTAATTAAGTATTTAATAATTAATAATTATTAGTTAATAAAATTTAATAATTTAAGTTAAGATATTAATAATTAATATCTATTGGTACTTTTTTATTACATAATATGTATTACATATTAACTTTTTTATTACTATTACATATTAATATATATATTTTATTATATTTATATTCATTTAATTTTTATTTATATTCATTTTTATTTATATTGGATTAATTTGGTATTAAATTAATTTGATAATTTGATTGATATTGATTGCAGCTCACACTGCATTTAGATAGATTTCAATATCAGTCCTTCTCTTATAGCAATTTTTTTTTGAATGAAAAAATAAATAAACTTAACAATAGTGTAGTGTAGTAAAGAACGAAGAATTAAATGAAAGAATGGTTCGAAACAAAGAAATACACATAGTTACAACTGTATGCATATGGATTTACAAAAACTCTATGATAGTTAAAAACTAAAAACGAGATAGTTCTGACGATTCCGTTTTTTAATTTAGTAATTAATATTATTATTTCAACTTGGAGTTTTTAGTTACTTTGACCGCTGGATCTTAATTAAAAAAGTCATAATTGATTGGTTGATTGTATCATTAACCATTTCTTCTTTTTTGTTTTGTGTGAGGAACTTACCATGAATCCACTGATTTCTGCCGCTTCCGTTATTGCTGCTGGATTGGCCGTGGGGCTTGCTTCTATTGGACCTGGAGTTGGTCAAGGTACTGCTGCAGGCCAAGCTGTAGAAGGTATTGCGAGACAACCGGAAGCAGAGGGTAAAATACGAGGTACTTTATTGCTTAGTCTAGCTTTTATGGAAGCTTTAACAATTTACGGACTGGTTGTGGCATTAGCACTTTTATTTGCGAATCCTTTTGTTTAATCCTCAAAATATAAAAAAGTACCTTAGAGACTTTTTTCTTATTAACTATTAACTTGGAATTTTCCTTTGCTTCTTAGAATTATATTAACACGTTACTAAAAAATTACTTATTTATTGAGACAATACCTAGGAAGGGTTGATTTGAAGATGAGGAATTACCGCATTCACTTGCTTTCTTCCTTTCTGTCTTTAGCTTAGTACAATAGAAAACTTTTTTATTTTCATTGTTTGGAAGTGTTTCAACAAATGAAATATTTTTCAATTGATATAAGATCTAAAACCTAAGTCTAAAGTCTAAGTAAAGTATCTTATTAGAAAATTTTTGAAAATGTAAAAAAATTTAAACAAAACAAATGAAATTACTAGATTTCTTTTATTCTCATTAAATAAATAAAGTGGAAATAAAAAAAAAAAAGAAATCGATAAAAAAAAAAGGGCGATCGGAGTGATACAAAAAGAACTCTGTTCTTTGTTAGTCCTATCCAAAAGAAAAGAGAGGAGAATATATGAAAAATGTAATTGATTCTTTCGTTTACTTGGGCCACTGGCCATACGCCGGAAGTTTCGGGTTTAATACCGATATTTTAGCAACAAATCCAATAAATCTAAGTGTAGTGCTTGGTGTATTGATTTATTTTGGAAAGGGAGTGTGTGCGAGTTGTTTATTTCAAGAATAGGATGGATCCATCCATCTGCACTTATGGTATTTATAAGGGATAGGGGAAATAGTAAAAAAGTGCACGATCTCGACGAATTTCTTCTGAATAAATTAAGAAATTATATGCAAGAACCATAGCATTTCGTGATTTATTGGTAAATCCACTTTGATTCTCTATCAACCAATAATGCGAGACCTTTAACATGGTTAAAGCTAAATTGTTTAAAGTCCGGACAAAACATGGTATTCTTTCTACCACTACGTTAGTAACCAAATAGTTCAAAAAAAATTGGTAATTTATTTGATTTTGATATATAACACTCATATCAATAAATAAATTTAAACTATTTACGAGATAAAAAAAGCAAACAAAGTTCCTTTTTTTATCTAATGCCGAATCGACGACCTATGTATAAAAAAGAGGAATTTTTGGACTTGAAGAAACAAAAATATAATATAATTATTATTATTTTAATTTTTATAATCATATTTCCTTTTTTCATTCAAAAAAATAAAAAAAAAACAACTTTGCTGACAATTTTAGATTTTGATCTGGTCTAGTCGGAAGAGTCTTCCTAATATTCTGGTTTTTTATTTTATAAGTTTTGATATGTTTAACTACAAACAGAAAAGAGAAGGTAGGCTCATTACATTAAAAAAGCTATGGGAATACTCATACCATAAATAAATAATTGAGCGTGAGAGCCAAATGAATCGAAAGATTCATGTTTGGTTCGGGAAGAGATCATGGAAGTTGTGAAATTAATGGTAAGATAATCTACTTTCATTAAATGATTTATTAGATAATCGAAA